TAAAATTAGGCAGGTCGCTAGTATAGTTCCCTATCTATAATTTTGCTATTTACTTATAATATAAATAATTTTACTGGAATATTGGAGGAATCCCTTGGATGGGTAGAAAGAATAAGTACAATTTTGAATGTTTTGCTTATCTACAAAGTAACAAATATTATAATTTGATCGTTCGATCATTTTTCAGTCATTCATTGAATGATAAATCACTACAAGTGAAGGAGATACACGATTTAAATAACGAAAGATCCAATATTTTAAAATTGTATCTAAAATGACTGGAAAAGTAGAAACAAGACCGGATATAATTTGATCATTATGAGCAAATCCAAAATCTTTGTAGACAGAGCCAATCATTAGTTCCCAACCGTGGGGCGAATGGAATCCTATACATAAATCAGTTAATAAAAGAATAGAAAAGGCTTTTATTGTGTCGCTTAAGTTATATAGGAATTCTTGAACCCAAGAGTTAAGAATAACAAGTTCTTCATTACCTAGAATAGAATAACCACTTAGAATAACGAAACAGATTATATTTGTCGAGAAGTGTAAAATTGTATGCGTGCGATCCTCATTGTGCATCTTGATCAATTGGATCGTTTCTTTGTAGATTTCGATGCGAGGCTTTTGTAAATGTGCTTCCGGGTATTCCTGTAACATTTCGTCCAAACGTAGGAGTTCCTCTAAGTCTATGAATTTTTTTAGAATAACCTTTTCTTGAATATCATTCAAAAAAATTTCGGATTGCCTAGTATTCCACCAATTAGTAACCCAAGATTCCAGACTTTTATTAAATGAGAGAGAGATCCACCAAGGCAAAAATACTATAGATGCAAGATATAGAAGGGAAATGAATACTTTCTTTTTTGCCATTTTTTCGTCTGTGAATTTTAAAATTTTTACTGAACGCACCTCGTTCGTCGACTCTATACTAATATTTCTATCAAGCATAAGTTCTATTACAAGTTATCGAGCCCATGAATCTATTTCCGATTTTTTTGTGATTCAGTACAGTGGTTAGTCCTTGAATTTAGAAAGAATACAGAAATAGAATAAGAAAAAGCCCACTTCAAATTAATAGTAGTTGGATTGCGAGACGAAAGAACTCCCGTTCTATCAAAATATCAAATATTTCTAAAAAAAAAAAATTCTTTACTTTAACTTTATTATATTATGATTTATTATGAAATGTTTTGTTTTAATATATGATGAATCTATTATTTAGATTTGTTACTGAATTGAGTTAAGTGGGTTTACATACGCATAAAAAAAATTGTGGACACAAACAATTTTGTTTTAGAATTATTTCGTATACGTTTGCTTTAGCTCGAATAAGCGTTCTGAAGAAACTTCAGTTAAGTTATGCTATATAAAAAAACGAGGATTCTTGAGTTTTTTCTCTCTTGCAAAGTATTCATTCTTCAGTTCCTTTTTTCAAAATACTTCAATTGGTACACGCAAGAAATAGGCCAATTCAGCAGCTTTTTGCTCAATTTCTCGTGGAGTCAAATTCTCATCAGTACGAGTCAAGGGAATGGCCCCCTGGCCTTTGATTTCCATATAAAGGACACGACGAGCATAAATACCTTCTTTAATTTCTATTCTGATGGACTGAATGTCTTTCATAAGGAATCGGAGGAATATGCGACGATTTTTTCCAGGAAATCCCCAACGAAAAATACACACTACGCCCTCTTTTATATCGAATCGATCATAACCACTACCTACATTCCACGAAATTGTGCACCACAAATAGGAGCTAATAAAAAGACCCGCGATCCCATAGAAAGACATCACGATCCCTTGTGGAAAAAAAATTATTTGCTGAGAAGGAAATAAAGATATAAAATTCCTACCAAAATAACTGGACGTTCCAACCAATAAAAACCCTAATGAACCTAAAAAAAGAATAAAGGCCCAGCAGAAATTACTTGTTTTTCGAGACCCCGCTATAAGTTCTATCCATATACGTTCTGATCGCCAACTCATACTATAACTAGACCTAGTTGCATTTTATTGGAATTGGGAGAATAACAAAAATAAATTTTATTTTACTTTTTTTTGTTTCCGAAGTAACTCTCATCAACCAGCACTATTATGATGTGAACGTTTAGGGGTAATTCATCGAATTTCTTAGATCCAAACTAAAATAATAATATCCCTTTCATATGATATATGATTTCCGAATATGATTTCCGAATACATAATACATATAGATATATTGACTTTACATTTCAGAAATTCTCCCCGATCCCGATCTATTTGAAAATAGTTATAATTCAGTTACCCATAATATCATGTTTATACATACATAAGAGCTTATGCCCGAAGGAAGCCACATGTTATACCATATTCTACTAAATAGATATCCGTGTTATGATCCAAGTAAGTCTTGAAAAAAAAAGATTTGTCCTTATTGTATCTAAAAAATCTTGTTTTTTTGAACATAAAGAGATAAAGAAGCCATTGCAATTGCCGGAAATACTAAGCCCACTAAAGGAACAAAAATTGAGGGGGAGCTGTTGAGAGTTATCATAGAATGGGTACCTCGATTTAATATTTGTACCTGTTATTTATTGTTATATTTATTGTTTTATATTAATATTTTAACCTTATCCTTATATTGTTATAAAGATATATTATAATTCATATATAATTGTTATATTATACTAAGTATACCTAAGTGAGTATATATACTTAATAGGGAGTATATAAGTATATGTTTTAATAAATATATATTAATTAATAAAATCCAATAAATATGTAAATAAATGGACCTATAAATCTTTCTGCATGTTTCTACATGAAATATATGTATGATAATCCACCCTTTATATTATTCGTATTATTAGTTATTATCTTGTCTTATAAATTTAAAAATTTTATAAAATTTACTAAAAAAAGGATTTATTACAAATTCTCAAAGAATTAATTATAATAATACGATCCAACAAAAAGGATTTTTAGTGGGGGGTTATTTTCGGGAGATATAGAAAGATGCAAGACCTTGTTAACCAATTTCACGGAAGAAAGAATTCACTCTTTTATTTTGTTTAATCGGGATTTCCTGGTTACTAACCAGGAATATCGATAAAAAGATGATCTGGATGGTTCTTTCTACAATTAAATCTTATGTTACCAAAGAAAAAATCCATTCTTCGTATTTTTACTTTGATTCCTATAAATTAAATAACTACTTGATCACCACACATAAAAAATTTTATTAAGTTTTAATAAATTAATACTCTTATTAAATTAAGACTCTAAGGCTCTGCTTGATCTAATTTTGATTCAAAGGAAAGAAAGCATGTAGCCGAAATAACTCACTCAGAACGCCCTTTAAAGGATTACGTGGTACGATTGGATCGAATAAGCCCTTATGGAATAAATATTCAGCCACTTGTGAATCCTCAGGTACTGTCTTATTCAATGTTTGTTCAATTACTCTTTTACCCGCAAATGCAATGTAAGCATTGGGTTCGGCGATAATGATATCTCCCAACATACCAAAACTGGCCGTCACCCCACCTGTGGTAGGGGATGTAAGGATTGATACATAAAATAACTTTTTATTTGATTGATAATCATATAAAGCAGAAGATATTTTAGCCATTTGCATCAAGCTCAAACTTCCTTCTTGCATGCGTGCTCCTCCGGAAGCACACACTATAATAAGAGGTAAAAATTGATTGGTAGCATACTCGGCCAAACGTGTGATTTTTTCGCCCACTACAGATCCCATACTACCCCCCATAAACTGAAAATCCATAACTCCAATTGCTACGGGAATACCATTTAGTTGGCCTGTGCCTGTTTGAACGGCCTCAGTTAATCCTGTATTTTTTTGATAAGAATCAATACGATCTTTATAAGGTTCCTCCTCCGAATGAAATTCAATGGGATCCAGAGAGACCATGTCTTCGTTCATAGGATCCCAAGTACCGGGATCAATCGAAAGTTCGATTCTATCGAAACTACTCATTTTCAAATGACATCCACACTGTTCACAAATATTCATTTTTGATTTTAAAAATTTTTTATAATTTAATCCATAACAATTTTCGCATTGAATCCACAAATGCCTGTATTTTTGAGTTACATTTAAATTATTAGAACTTATAGTAAAATCACTAGCATCTGTGCCAGTTTTTATACTGGAACTCTCGCTTTTACTACTATTTACGCTTTCGCTACAAATGTAACTATAAATGTAGCTGTCACTGTAATTGTCACTATTGCTTAAAATATAACTATCAATACAAATTTGAGAACGAAGATAACTGTCAATGCAACTATTAATGTGATTATTCCAAATATAATGAGAATTAGTATCATACACATAACGATCGTGGCGAGTATCGTTACTTTTAGGTGCATTATTTATATAACTAGAAGTCTGATAATTATAAAAAGAACTTTTTAGTTCACTTAGAAAAGAACGGTCGTTGTCAATCTCAAAATTTTTATTTTCAATATCAAAATATATGGAATAGCTGTCCCTATTACTATCCCTAACGAAAAAAGTGTCAGCAGATATGAAATTCCGAATGTATCTGTCGCTGACTAAATGATCAACATTACTATAGTTAGACTTGTCATTACAATTTAAAATGTCTTTATCCATATCATTTATAATTGGATCTTCACTTACACTGGTATTTTCAAAAGGACCGAGGCTGTCCATTGATTTACTTAGCCTACACCTGTATTCTAACTCCCCATTAAACAACATCGAATGGAACCGCCATTTTTCCATAGAACTTTCTTGCCCCTATTTACATGAAAATACAAAAAATGAATAGTCATTCGATGAAAATCATTTGAATATTCCGATCAGAATAAACATATAAATCCAATCACTAGGGTATATTGAAAAAAAAGTTGTTTCTCCTATGCTATGAATATAAGGAACCTTTTTCATAAGAATCTCACCTACTAATCAGTTTATATTCCAACACAGAATGAAAAGGACAATATACAGGATGGGAGAAGTTGTGATA